TGATGACTTCTCATGAAATCCTATATCTTTTTTTTTTAATGCAATTGAGCTTATCCCCTTTCTTCTATTTATATTCAAAAAATTTGAATATGAATAGTTTGAGGACTCTTCTGACCAAACCAAATAAGTAATTGTCAGCAAAGTTGTTTTTTTTTAATCCAAAGAATTTTTCTTACTTGATACATAGGTCATCGATTCAGCATTGTATAAAAGGAAGTTGTTAAATAACCCTTTTTTGACAGAGAGGGCTCAAAAGATTTTATCGATATGAGTGTTTTATACCGAAAAAAATTCCAACTATTCTTAATTATATGAATTCTTTTTTGTTAACATATTAACATAGTAATAGAAATAGTAGAAAGAGTACCATGCTGCGTTTGGACTTCAAACGATTTCGTTTTAACCATGTTTCTAGGTCCCATAGGATTGGTTGACAGAGAATCAAAGTAGATCTTACCAATCAATTACGAAATGCTGTGGTTCTTAAATATGATGAATTCATTTATTTGAATTCATTCCAAAGTAATTCGCGCGGGATAATGCACCCTTTACAACAAAAAAAGTGCAGTTGATTGTATTCAACCTATTCTTGAAATAAACAACTCGCACACACTCCCTTTCCAAAAAATATCAATACACCAATTACTATACTTAGATTTATTGGATTTGTTGCTAAAATATTGGTATTAAACCCGAAACTCCCGGCAGACGGCCAATGACCCAAAGAAAGGAAAGAATCGGTTACATTTTTCATAGGATCTCCTATTCTATAGACTAAAAATACTAAAAAAATCGAACAAGGTTTTTTTTTCATTTTTATATTTAAATTACCAATAAGAATGATCCATTTTTAGAATTAAGTACTCGGTCGCAATGTAAATTAAGAAATACCTCCTTTGTTTGAAAACTTACTAACTTCATTAACTTAACTCAATGAAGAATGAAGTTAAAAAAAAAGGATCCATTCAAAACTGTAAGAAAGCGAGTCAGTATGCTAATTCCTCATCCTAAAATAAGTCCTTCCCATGATATAATATATTCTCTTAACAACTAAGTAAAAATAGGAAGCCAATCTTAACTATGACTTCAAAAAAGCAAGCAGCAAGTCCAAGGCAATTCTATAAGAAAAAAAATACGTATTTTTTTCTTATAGAATTAAACACTTATATTATCGAATTAAACAAAAGGATTCGCAAATAAAAGCGCTAATGCTACAACTAGTCCATATATTGTTAAAGCTTCCATAAAAGCTAGACTAAGCAATAAAGTGCCTCGTATTTTTCCCTCCGCCTCAGGTTGTCTCGCAATACCTTCTACAGCTTGACCTGCAGCAGTACCTTGACCAACCCCAGGTCCAATAGAAGCAAGCCCTACGGCCAATCCAGCAGCAATAACAGAAGCGGCAGAAATCAGTGGATTCATGATAAGTTCCTCGCACCAAAATAAAGAAAAATGGTTAATGATACAATCAACCAATGAATTATGACTTAAATATTCCCTCAATCCGATTCATCCAATCAAAGTAATAAAGTTTTGTGAATACATATAACTTTTGTTCTTCCATTTTTTTTTTTTTTTTTTTTAATCTTGTGATTAATAATTATCCAAATCAAACATGAATGGATACAAAACCCATTGAAATAGACGAATTTATTAAGTCAAATGATTTCCATATTATAGTATTTGATTGATCTAAGTTCGTGTCATTTATTATTTATTAAAATTAAAATTTTCTTTTGGTCAATCGTGGAGTTGAATAAAATCAACTGAAATGGGAATTGTTCTAATTCTATATAACATCTTTTTTAATTGCACGTCATAAAAATTGGACCAGAAGAATTGTGATTCCTAATATCCAAGATTAAATCAAATATGGAATCAAATGTAAAATAAAAAAAAAGATTCATAAGGAATGGATTGGGCTAAACAAAAAAATTTCAAACTAGTCAATGATGACCCTCCATAGATTCGCCTATATAGGCCGCAGCTAAAGTTGCAAAGATAAGAGCTTGAATACCACTTGTAAATAACCCAAGGAACATGACAGGTATAGGAACTAATAAAGGTACTAAAGAAACAAGAACAACAACTACTAATTCATCAGCTAATATATTTCCAAAAAGTCGAAAACTAAGTGATAAAGGTTTTGTAAAATCTTCTAATATGTTAATTGGTAACAAGATTGGAGTTGGTTTAATATATTTACTGAAATAACTTAATCCTTTTTTGCTAATACCTGCATAGAAATATGCTACTGACGTGAGTAAAGCTAATGCAACAGTAGTATTTATATCATTAGTGGGCGCAGCTAATTCCCCATGAGGTAACTGTATGATTTTCCAAGGTAAAAGAGCCCCTGACCAGTTAGAAACGAAAATAAATAGAAACATAGTTCCAATAAATGGAACCCACGGACCATATTCTTCTCCGATCTGAGTTTTACTCACGTCTCGAATAAATTCAAGGACGTATTCGAAGAAATTCTGACCGTTAGTCGGAATGGTTTGTGGATCCCGAACAGCTATAACGGATGAACCTAATAAGATAAGAATTACAACCCACGAAGTAATCAGTACTTGGCCATGGACTTTGAAATCTCCTATTTGCCAATAGAAATGTTGGCCTACTTCTACACCAGATATATCATATAATCCTTTTAGTGTGTTGATGGAACATGATAGAACATTCATATTGCCCTCTTAGCAAAATAAAAATTGAAAAGGAATTATTTTGATTCAATCGTGTCTTTGTTTATTTGTTGACTTGCTTACTTATTACCGGCTTTATACTTCAATTTTATTAATTTATTGATAAATATATATATAGAGTTCCTAAAATGATTTCTTTTATTTTATCTTAATTATTATGAATCAAGGATTTCTTATATAGCTAGAACGTCCCTCACAAATTGCGAATACTAATTTGTTAAGGATGTATCGAATTGAAGCTATAGCGTCATCATTCGCCGGAATCGAAATATCTGCGAGATCGGGATCACAATTTGTATCAATTAAACAAATTGTTGGAATTCCTAAAGTGATGCATTCTAAAAGAGCTGTATATTCTTCTTGCTGATCAACGATTATTACAATATCAGGCAACCCCGTCATATATTGAATCCCGCTAAGATATGTTTGCAAGTGGGATAATTTTCTCTTTAAAACAGCTGCATCTCTTTTTGGAAGACGGTTGAGTCTCCCCATATTTTCTTCCATTTTCAAGTCCCTGAACTTATGAAGTCTTGTTTCTGTAGTGGACCAATTTGTTAACAAACCGCCGGGCCATTTTTTATTAACATAATGACACTGAGCTTTTATTGCAGCCCGTGCTACTAAATCAGCTGCTTTAGTTTTGGTACCAACAATTAAGAATTTTTTTCCTTTACTTGCTGCATCAAAAACCAAATCACAAGCTTCTGATAAAAAACGAGCCGTTCTGGTAAGATTTATAATATGAATACCTTTACGCTTTGCAGAAATATAAGGACGTATTTTAGGATTCCATTTTCGAGTACCATGACCAAAATGAACTCCTGCTTCCATCATATCTTCCAAATTTATATTCCAATATCTTTTTGTCATTTTTCCTCACACTTTTTTGATCTTTATCTTTTTTCATTAAATTAAAAAAAAAAAGAAAAGAGACGAGGTATCCTAAAAAAAATCAATTATCAAATAATTGTTCCGATGGAACCTTCTCTAGATTGGCTGTTGATATACCGGACGGATCCAAGCCATTTCTTTAGATTTATTAAAAAAAAAAGAAAAGAGACGAGGTATCCTAAAAAAAATCAATTATCAAATAATTGTTCCGATGGAACCTTCTCTAGATTGGCTGTTGATATACCGGACGGATCCAAGCCATTTCTTTAGATTTATTTATATATTCTTTTATTATCTTTCTCTTAATTACTATTACCAAATCCAATACATATGGCAAATAAAAATAACCACCACCAAGAATTAAAAAAAAATCCGCACTCTATCTTCTCTATCTTTTAGTAAGAATTCAATCCTATAAACTCAACAATTTTTCTGGTTTATCATGAGAAATTCTTTAAAATAAAAGAATCCAATAATTTTCTGTGGTGGAACAAAATATCTCTCTTTTCCTTCTCGAATAAATGATTCTTTTTGGTTTCCAAAATCATTTTATTATGTTTTCTTGACCAGCGCATTAATCCTTTAAATCCGGTACCAACGGGTATCATTCCCCCCAGAACAACGTTTTCTTTCAAACCTTTCAACCAATCGATACGACCTCGGAGAGCAGCTTTTGCTAAAACTCGAGCAGTTTCTTGAAAACTAGCCTCAGATATGAAACTTTGAGTATTCAGAGAGGCTTTCGTTATTCCCAATAAAATAGCTCGATAAAAGATAGCTTCTTCAAAAGCGCGTCCTGTTCGTTCAGCTCGCAACAATCCAATTAACTCTCCGGGTAAAAAAACATTCGACATTCCATCTTCTGAAACCAACACTTTTGAGGTTATTTGACGTACAATAATTTCGATATGTCTATTGTGGATCTGAACCCCCTGCGATCGATAAACCTTTTGAATCTTATTAACTAAAGATATACGACTTTGCGCTATAGTTAGCTCAGCACCAATCAAGAATCCCCAAGGAATTCCAAGAATTCTTGTTATATGTTTGTTCCAAACTTCAATTCTTTTTTCTAGATTTATAGATATTGAATCAATCGAACGCACTTCTAATACTTGTTCTACTTTTGGAAGACCTTGGGTTATATCACCAGATCTCGACTTTTCATAGATAAATGTGACTAATGTATCTCCCTCATTAATTCTTTCTCCACAATGCCCATGAACAGTTGCTCCTGGAGTTGCTAAATAAGGCTTAGCTGATCTGATTACTACAGAGTCAACTTGAACAATTAAAACTTGACCCGATTTTAGATGCGGTCCATTTTTAGCTATACATACATTTTCAAAAATAAACTGCCCAAGGCTAATTATTGTAGATGTTTTATTATCATAATGATGATGATAATTATGATAGAGAAAGGACCAATTCAAATGAAAAGGATTCAAAACAAGGTTACTACATGAGTCGGGATTATAAATTTTTCCTCTTTCATCTAGTAAATACAATTGAAGTCTTTGAAAAGTATTTTTGAAATTTTCAAGTTGCAAGTATTTTGCTGCGGCGATCTTATTATGAGTTATTAATTGATCAAATGAATAAAAATTCGCAATTGGAATGGCTGTTCCAAAAGGTCCCAACAAATTGTTAATTGAATGTATAGAATCTCTTTGAATTGCTTCTTTTATCACATTTGGATATTTTACATCGTTGAATGGTCCCATTCGAAAACAATTTGATGATGACAAAATTATCCAAGATTGGCATTCCTTATTTTTAGCCCGATTCGACAACGCACGAAGAGTTCCTTGATTTTTACTAATTGATTGTTGAATCTTTACCTTAGAATTAGAAGAAATGTAATAAAATGGATTGATATTGGTTCGATTTGATTCATTATCAGAGATCCATCCTGAACCTGATGGATCTTCCCTTTTTCTGCTATATGAAATATGGGATTTCACTAAGTCAATTTTTAGGAAATCTCGAATCAGACCATTTACACTTATTGCAAGAAAGGAAGTGTGGGCTTCTTCAATAAAAGAATTTTTTTTGTCTCGGTCCCAATTCAACATTAAACAAGTCCGAACTAATTGAATACTTGTGTCAGAAATTCCCCGAATTGGTTTGCCATTTCCATAAAGGATATAATTCAAAACTCGAAGTTGCATATTATCCACTTCTTGCAATAGATCCTGGGAAAAAAGTGTTTCTAAATTGATCCCATCCGCTATTTCATATGGAATTACGGGTCGAACCAAAACAAAATCTTTTTTTTTTTTAGTTGTGATATGTTGGATATAGATCCAATTTTTCAATTTTTTTGATTCTTTAGAAATTGTTTTTATCATTTCTGGCGAGATCAAGATCCCGCTGTGTCGAGAGATCTTATCTGTCTCGTCAGGAAAATGAATATCTCCAGAAAATATTTTAAGTTCAATCCTTTTTTTTTTTTTCTCCACTCGAACTAATCCGCCCACTCGGCTTTTTGTATTTATAGTGATTCGTGTATCTACTCCAATAATACTATTGTCCCGTACCATTATGGAAGAAGATTCGGGTAAAATATGCACTTCCTCGGGAATGAAAAAAAATCGATCTACTTTCATTTGGTATTTTGGATGAAATTCTTTGATTCCTCTATACTCAATCCAATAATCTTTTTTGACGATTGAATGCATCCCTACAGTCTCATATTTAGTAATTCCCGAACTATTTCTTCTGTATTGAGGATCATCAAAATAAGCAAGAATACTGTTTCTACGGAAGATACCATTTGTAGGTATTTCAATTGAGGTGCTGGAACGAGGTATTAGTTCGTTATCTCGTTCTGTAATAGATTGGAATGGAATAATCAATCTATTTCTTCGCCTTTTTGCCAATAAATAAGAATTCTCGTGAATAATAGTAGGATATATGAGATTACAATGATCAATACATCTGATTGGATTGAAATAAGGAAGACTCTTTTTTTTACTAAATTTACTAAACAAATTTGAATTCAAAAATTTGTGTCTCACTTGATCATTATTCATCGAGAAGTTAGAAAGATGTCTTTCTTTAACAGAAAGAGAATTCACATTCATTTGATCTTCATCCTTATGGAGCGAAAAGGGTACTACGCTGGATTTACAGGAACCTCCCGATAATATCCATAAATGGCTTGTTTTTGGTAAGAGATGTACATTACTATATGTAAATTCGGGTGCATGGTAGACATCAGTACTCCAATGCATTTCTCCTTCTGAGTCAGAATAAATATGTTTTCTAACTCTCTCTTTAACACTCAAAGTATCTGTTCCTGCGCGAATCTCAGCAATCACTTGTTCGGATTCTACATATTGATCGTTTTTAACTAAAATAAAACTGTTTGGCGGGATAGTGACATTATGGAGAATATTCTTACTTTCAATAGCTACATACAAGTCTATATCACATAAAAAAGCAGGATGTCCGTGACGTGTACGTGTGGGATGAACCAAATCTTCATTGAATTTTATTTTTCCATTCGAAGGGGCTCGTACATGTTCTGCAGTACCCCCTGTGAATACTCCACCAGTATGAAAAGTTCTTAGTGTTAGTTGAGTGCCCGGTTCCCCAATAGATTGACCCGCAATAATACCTACAGCTTCCCCCAATTCGACCAGGTCACCATGAGTAGGACTCCGACCATAACATAATCGACATATCCAAGATGTACTTCTACAAGTAAAGGGAGTTCGAATAGATATTGATTTTGTTCGAAAGGCTATGAATTGATTGACAAGTCCAATACCAATATCTTGATTTCGAAGGGCAATGCATCGTGAACCCATATATATATCATCTGCTAATACACGACCAATTAATGTTTGAATAAAAATTCTTTCCGGCATCCTACCCTTTTGAGGACTCACAG